GTTGACCATAATTTTTGAACTCAGTTACCATAGGGAACATATAGTGAATATTTAATTTAGAAAAAGGTTTATTTTTTTCTTTCTCTTGTTTGAGAGAAGTTGTGAATATTATTGTAGTTCTTTAGAGTGAAAGAAGTTGGGACGAAGTTGTTAATAATAGATTACCTAGAGAAATAGGTAAAAGAAATTTCCATCCAAGATTTAAAAGTTGGTCCATTCTAAGTCTCGGTAAAGTCCATCTTGTTGCAATAGGAATGAACAAGAATAAATAAGTTTTAGCTAATGTAATAAAGATACCTATTATTGTTCCAAAGACTTTACCGGCTTTATTTATATAAATAAATCCAGGGACGAATATATACGGAATAGAAAAATCCCAACCCCCCAAGTAAAGAACTGTTACAAATAATGAAGAAACTAATAAATTAAGATACGAAGCAACGTAAAATAAACCAAATTTGATACCGGAATATTCGGTTTGATAGCCTGCTACTAACTCTTCTTCTGCTTCTGGTAAATCAAAGGGTAATCTTTCACACTCGGCTAGAGAAGAAATTAGAAAAATGATAAACCCTATGGGTTGACGCCACAAATTCCACCCCCAAAAACCATACTTTGATTGCGCTTCAACTATATCAACTGTACTTAAACTGTTAGATAATTATAGTCGATGATAACATCACTGCTCCATCGCTATTTCAGAACCGTACATGAGATTTTCACCTCATACGGCTCCTCAGAGGTCACAAATAAATCTAAAGAACCTTCGCTATTTTGGAATCTTGATATTTGATAGATAGGATAGACACCCTACCTAAGGTTCCGAATTAAACCAATGGAATTCTGTCTGCTATATTTTAATAAATAAAATAGTGCTTCTGAATTTATCTTATCCTTTAAAGAATTTTTATTTTTCTTTGTTGATTAATAAATCCTTGAATAAAAAACTTTGTTGTAAAAATATCACATAGATATGATATTGATATTTCAACCTATTTTTTGATTACGAAAAAAAAAAAGAATTAGACACGATATTAGTGTTCATAAATCATGACAACAATCTATAATCTATCTTTTTATTTAAATACAAATATGTATCCAGGAAAAAAAGATTTCTTTTTTTTTTTCAATTCCATTCTTTTCTTTCTCTTTTATTTCGTTCCTATTCTTCTTTCTCAGAAAAGGGGACTTTAACCAAAGTAAAAGATTACTTCGTTCTTGATATGATAGTTATTTATTTAATCAGTGGATAGGAACATACTCTGGATCGGAATCGTGGGGAGTACTTCTTTATCATTTCTACTAATTTAAAGTCCCAACTCAAATTCCCTTTCTGTACAGAAATATCCTCCTGGATAACTCCTATAAACTCCATTACGAATCCTTTGTGTATCTTGGTCTTCCTAACCATCCACCCGTTTTTGCTCAACCTTGCATTATGGTAATACATTTATAGTAATTTATAGTAATAGATATTAAAAACTCCATATGGTTGATCTTTTGAACCCGCTTCAAGTCATGATGACTAATCAACCATTCTTGGGGTAAACCGTCTCTACTACTTTTACTTAATTCTTGTACATAGGAAATGAGATTCAAACCCTTATTTTTTTTTTACTTTACTGCAAATTTACATGCCGTTTTCTTTCACTCATATAACTATCTGGTTTAATTTATCAATTCAAATGATGAATCAAAAAATGAAAAATTTAATTTATTAAACTTTCTTCCGAGAAAGTAAAGAAATTTGGGGATTTTTTACGGCTCACCGAATCACACGTAGAGATATTGATAATACACATAGAGTTAATGGTATTTCATAACTAATTGATTGGGCAGCAGCCCGTAAACCACCTAAAAAGGAATATTTATTGTTTGATCCATATCCTGACATAAGAAGTCCAAGGGGAGCAATACTTGAAATAGCAATCCATAAAAAAACACCAATACTAAGATCGGTTAGAACAAGGTTATAGCTAAAAGGAATTACTGAAAAACTGAGTAAAATGGATATGACTGCTATAGATGGTCCAATACTAAACAAACCAGCATCTCCTCTAGATGTAAGAATATTCTCTTTGAAAAGTAGTTTTGTACCATCTGCTAGGGCTTGAAGGATTCCCAAGGGTCCGGCATACTCAGGACCAATACGTTGTTGTATCCCCGCAGAAATTTCTCTTTCTAACCAAACAATTACTAGTACGCCAATTATAATTCCTAATACAAGAGCTAAAATAGAGACAAGGATCCATATGATTCCGTAGTGTTCTTTTAAGGATTCCAATCTGGAAAAGGAATTGATAGCTTTTATTTCTGTTGTATCAATTATCATTTCAACGATCAACTTCTCCCATAATGATATCTATGCTACCTAGTATTGTCATAATATCAGCCAATTTCATTCTTTTAACTAAATGAGGAAGAATTTGCAAATTGATAAAACCCGGCGGTCGGATTTTCCATCTCCAAGGAAAAACAGTCTGATCTCCTATCAAAAAAATTCCCAATTCTCCTTTTGGGGCTTCGACTCTCACATAAAGTTCTTGTTTCGATAATTCAAAAGTCGGAGAAGGTTTTTTACCAATAAATCGATATTCAAAATCATTCCATTCGGGATCTTTTACTCTAACAAAACGCCGGGTTTCTAAATTTTCATAGGGACCCCCTGGGATTCCTTCCAGAGCCTGCTGAATAATTTTTATCGATTCTGTCATTTCACCGATTCGTACTAAATAACGAGCTAATGAATCCCCCTCTTTTTGCCATTGAACCTTCCAATCTAATTCGTCGTAACACTCATAGCGATCAACTTTACGAAGATCCCATTGTATTCCGGAAGCTCGTAGTATTGGTCCTGATAAACCCCAATTTATTGCTTCTTCTCCACCAATAATGCCTACGCCTTCAACACGTTCTAAAAATATAGGATTCCGTGTAATAAGCTTTTGATATTCAGTAACCCTTGTTAAAAAGTAATCGCAAAAATCCAAACATTTATCTATCCAGCCATAAGGTAGATCAGCAGTTACTCCTCCAATACGAAAATAATTATGCATCATTCGCATACCAGTAGCAGCTTCGAATAGGTCATATATTAATTCTCTTTCCCGAAAAATATAGAAGAAGGGGGTCTGTGCCCCAATATCTGCCATAAAAGGGCCTAGCCATAACAAATGAGAAGCTATACGACTCAACTCCAACATAATAACTCTGATATAGCTAGCTCTTTTAGGTACTTGAATATTTCCTAACTGTTCGGGTCCATTCACAGTTATTGCTTCTGTGAACATAGTAGCTAAATAATCCCAACGTGTTACATAAGGCAAATATTGTATAATTGTTCGGTTTTCCGCAATTTTCTCCATCCCTCTATGTAAATAACCCAATATTGGTTCACAGTCAATAACATCTTCACCATCTAGAGTAACGATGAGTCGAAGAACACCATGCATTGATGGGTGCTGAGGACCCATATTTACTATCATGAGGTCTTTTCTTGTAACTGGCGCAGTCATAAGTTTTTTATCGATTCATTCTTCCATGAATTGCTGAAAGTGAAAGGAAGTTTATCAAAATTGAAATGAATGAAAAAAATACCAAGATTCCGCAAATTAACGAGTTTTTCTTTCTCGAATATCCAACTGATCAATTAATTCTTTATAACGTACTTTATTTTTTTTTGACAAATAAGCCAGTAGTCGTTGACGTTTTCCCAAAATTTTCCGCAACCCCCTCTGAGATAAATAGTCCTTTTTGTGTAATTCTAAATGAGAAGTAAGTTTTCGTATCTTATTGGTAAAACTGAATACTTGAAATTCAACTGACCCTTTGTTTTCTTCTTGAGAAATAATTGAAATGAATGAATTTTTTACCATAAATTTATCCGCCCCTTTTTAGATTAGAGATATATATTTTAATGATATATATTTTAATGATCAGTAATAATAATGCTAGTCATTTTATTTTAATGCGATATAGATATATACAATAATCTAAATTTCTTTATTTATATTTATGGATTCCAAATTTTATCAATTATTTTTATTTTTTATTTAGAAGTATGACGCATATATTTTTGAATTCAAAAAAGTGAACAAATTTAACCTCACCTCCGATTTACTAGATTAAAGATTTTGTTAATTCACTAAATCTAATTGATACATTATTAATTATTATCATTGGAATATAACACGGGGGCACTGTTTGCTTTGATATATCTTCTATGGTAAAATAAAAGAAAAATGTAAGTTTTTAACCGCGGATACATATGTATCCTTAACATATTAAAACGACTACCGTTATTGGTATTAAACCAATAACGATTAATACAAGCTAAATCTTCTAATCGATAATTAGGCCAAAGAAAAAACTTGAATTGAATTAATTCATTTTTATCTCTAATATTTTTTGTCCAGTTCTTGTTATAACATACTGGATTTCTATCCGCACCCTTACCACTTTTTGAATTGAAACAAATGAGAATTCTCAACTCTCTACGACGTCTAGATGATAAAATATTTTCAGGAACAAGCAAATAAAAATCATTTTTATCTCTATTTCTTTTTTGATATTCTGAAATGGACTCATTAAAATGAGTCTTATCAATATATCCTTGTTCGTGGTATCTTTGATTACTTGTTTTGTATTTACTTTTATGAACCAAGGAAATACCTATGGTTTGATACATAATAAATTGTCCATCATTTTTTACAGACAGACGAGTGGGTTCGATAATAAAAAGTCCCTTTTTCATCAATTCTGGAAAAGTTAAATTGTGTTCAATCAATATTATATCCAAACAGAGTTCTCCCCGTTGAATCGAGGATATAGTAATTTTTCTTGGATTATTCAGTCTAAGCAGGAGACAATATACCTTGATATTATTGATTATTCTTTGATTCAAAGAATCGTCCCATCTCAATTGAAAAAGCAAATAACGTTTCAGGAAGAGATCCATTTCTGCTTCCGTTTTACTTTTGTATTGTTTTTTCTTTTTAGGCTTTTTACTGTTTGATTCCGCATCATTTTCTTCAATACCCTTTTGTTGGTTTGATAGTCCAAGATTGCCTTGTCCTACGGGTTCTTCTTTATTTTTATTCTTTATTTTTTTATACCATCGAATCAAAAAATTCCTTTTTTGTTTTTCATTGGTGTTTTTATTCGTACTTGCCCCAAAATTTTCATTTTTATTCGAATTTAAAAAAAGAAATTTGCTTCGTATAATCCACGGTTTTATTTTATATACATTATATAGTTGTAAAAATTCTGGGAATAACCAAAGTTCCAAATTTGGTATTGGACGGTTTAGTATTTCTTCATTCATTCCCATCCAATCAAAAAATACCCTTTTGATATTTTTTTTTTTATCTTGATGAATCGTAAGATAAAAAAGATCTTTTTTATCAAATTTATCAACTATTTGGTAATTATTAGTACTTTGGTTAATCTTGGTATCGATTTGTATCCAGGTTTCAAGATCAGCTTTTTTTTTAAGATAAAATTTTAAGATTTTCCAATCAAAATATTTTCTATCTGCATTTTTTTCGATATATAAAAAACTGCCTTTTCCTAGATAACTATTGATATTGATAAGAGTACTCTCCAGGATATTAAAAAAGTTGTCTTTATGTATGGTAGAATTGTAAAAAAGCTCTTGGTTCTTATTTATTTCCAATCGTAATCCATACCTATAAATAGAAGAGGCCTTTTTTTTTTCAAAATTAAGGGATTTATATGATAAAAGGTCATATCTATTGTATTTTGGAAATTTTTCTTTTTCATTCAATAATGAATGTACTTCAGAAATATTTTCTTTTCTGTAAAATTTTAATTGGTCTTTCTCATATGACTCCCATTTATAAATTTTTTTTTTTTTAGTCATAGTCATACAACGTTTATTAATTCTAATTTTATTCCGCCATCTTTGTGGTATTAATCTAGACCATCTAATCTGAGATAAATCATATTGATAATGTCCTCTTAACCATTTTTTCCAGTCATTCGAATGATGAGGTTTTTTATGCCCTAATTCGGTCTGAAATATTCCTTGTGTTCCAAAAGAATCCTTTATTTCAGTCTTAAGAAATAAAGATGTTCCCTGATATTGAAGAACAGATTGTAATTTATACAAACTTCTTCTAACTTGGGCTTGAGATAACCTATAAAATACATATGCTTGTGACAAGCAGGATAAATCACTAAAAATATGTGAATTTTTTTTACTAACAATATCAAGTGACTTTTTTATAGTCGAAATAAAACGACTTGTATTTGGATTTTTTTTATTAGTTTTTTCTTCATTTGGTTCATAAATGTATTGATCAATAATTTTTTTTGTTGATTCAAGAAAAAGTTGTGTATTGATTAGGGGAATATTAATGATAGATAAACAAATATCTATGTATATTTTTTCAATGAAAAATTTTATAAAAAAATGGAATTTATAGGTTAATCGAGCATTTCTTCTTTTTAATATTTGCCAAATTTTTTTTGGTGACTCTAATTTTTTAGGATTATAACTTCTTTTGTTAAGACTAATATTTATTGATGGAGTTTTTTTTTTTTTCTCTTTTGTAATTCTTTCTATTTGATTTCGAATTATATTGATTCTATTAGTCAGATCTTTCATTTTTTTTTTTGTCAGTGAAGATTTTAACCAAGCCGGAGATTGAATCTGACTAAACGATTCATCAATTATTTGATTTCTGATCAGAAAATCTTTTTCTTTTTTAGTTTTATTCGATTCATATACTTCTCTTAATCTAAACCTAAATAATAGAATTGTATTAAGTTCTTTTATTCGTTTTTTTATAAATATAACATTTTTCATAATCCATTTTTTTATTTCTTTTAAAACTTTTAGAAGTAATTTTGTTTTTCTTTTTAAAATCTTTAGAGCTAGCAAATATTTCTTTTTAAATTTTTCAATTTTTTTATTGAGCTCCTTAATAATGGGTTCAAAAAATGAGGGGAGCTTTCTAGGAGAACCAAAAGGAAGTTCAGCTTCCATTCCCCAAACTGTCAAAAAACAAAAATCAGATTTTTGCTTTTTTTTTTTCATTAGATCTCTAGGAGAGTTAGATCTCTGCCAAGGTTTCAGATGGAAAGGAAATAGAATTTTAATCTGAATACCGTCTGTTACCCAATTTTGCGGAAATTCTGTTTCTGATAATTGAACACCATTATAGGTACATTTAACATGCATTTCTCTATTCCATTCCTGTAAATCCTCAAACCATTCTGGAAGTTGAAATAATAACATACGTCCAATATTTTTGGCTATTATCAACGAAGGCAATATCAAATATTTTCTAAGAATTGATTGAGTTATTAACATGTAACCTCTTATTCCTTGTGCAAAGGGAATGGTATCCCAGGCTTCTGCTATTTCTATCTGTACTATTTCTTTTCTTTTCTTCTCTTTTCTTTTTGTCTGCTCTGTTGCATACTCCCCAATTTGGACCTCTGCTACGCCCTTTATCCAATTTCTAAAAAGGGGTT